AATCGATTTCAATGCTATTTCTTTTTTATTTTTTATGAGTTTATTCAGTTTATCGTGAAAGGTAAAAGGGAATAAAGGAACCGCGTGCTGATTGTTCTCTAAATGTGAGTTTTCTTCTTCCATATGTAAAAAGGGAATAAACAAATCAATCAGATTCCGGGATGCTTCATGAAGTGCTTCTTTCGGAGTTAAACTTCCGTTTGTCCATATTTCGAGAAAAAGTATCTCTTGTTTTTCATTCCCATTCCCATAAGAATGAATACTATGATTTGCATTTCGAACAGGCATGAATACAGCATCGATAGGATAACTTCCATCTTGAACGTTCTGTGGCGTTTGTATAAGATATCCGCGATTTCTCTCGATTTGTAATACAATACACAAATTGATCGGTTCCGTCAAGCTAGCTATATGTTGTGTATTATCAACTATTTCTACATAAGGTGGTAAGACGATATCCTGGGCAGTTACATATCCGGGCCCCCTGACACAAATATAGGCGTCACAAGTTTCATATAGATTACTTCTCAATACAATTTCTTTCAAATTCATTAAGATTTCATGTACCGATTCTTGAATACCCTTTATGGTAGAATATTCATGCGGTATTTTATCAAATTTTACATGTGTGATACATGTTCCTTCTATTTCTCCAAGCAAAGCTCTTCGCATCGCAATGCCTATTGTGTCGGCTTGACCTTTCAGAAGTGGAGACAGAATAAAACGCCCATAATAAAGACGTTTACTCTCTGTTCTTGATTCAACACATTTCCACTGTAGTGTCCGAGTAGATACTGTTATTTTCTCTCGAACCATAGTAATATAATTTCATTAGATCATTGAATCATTTATTTCTCTTGTTTCTCTTGAAAGTTCTTCAATGTGCATTTCTACACACGTCTTTTTTTCGGAGGTCTACAGCCATTATGTGGCATAGGGGTTACATCCCGTACAAAACTTAATAATATACCACTTCTACGAATAGCTCGGAGAGCCGCGTCTCTTCCGAGACCGGGGCCTTTTATCATGACCTCCGCTCGTTGCATACCTTGATCCACTACTGTACGAATAGCATTTCTTGCTGCGGTTTGAGCAGCAAATGGTGTCCCTCTTCTCGTACCCTTGAATCCACAAGTACCGGCAGAGGACCAAGAAACCACCCTACCCCGTACATCTGTAACGGTCACAATGGTATTATTGAAACTTGCTTGAACATGAATAACTCCCCTTGGGATTCTACGTACACTCTTACGTGAGCCAATACGTCCATTCCTGCGCGAACCAATTCTCGGTATAGCTTTTGCCATATTTTATCATCTCGAAAATATGAGTTAGAGATATATGGATATATCCATTTCATTTCATATTAAAACTGATTCCTTATTTATATCGTTTCATTTAGCGAGTGTGATTATCCCTGCCTTTGTTTATGTCTCGGATTGGAACAAATTACTATAATTCGCCCCCGCCTGCGGATTAGTCGACATTTTTCACAAATTTTACGAACAGAAGCTCTGATTTTCATATTTGTCATTCCTTATCTTAAATTGTAATTTACTTCTTGGAAGAAAAAAAGTTTATTGAGAATTCGCAATCTCGAATCGTATTCTCGCGAAAGGGGTGTTCAAGCCATTTAATCCTTCGAATCCTTGTTATCCTTCGAATCCTTCTTATCCTTCGAATCCTTGTTGCGGAGTCGATAAATTATACGTCCTTTGGTGGAATCATACCGACTTACCTCAACCTTGACTCTATCCCCCGGTAGTATCCGTATAAAACTACGTCGAATCTTTCCTGAAACATAACCTAGAATCAGATCTTCATTATCTAAACGAACCCGGAACATGCCATTGGGAAGCGATTCGGTAATTAAACCCTCATGAATCCATTTTTGTTCTTTCATTCCAGGTAAAGTCCCCTTGAAGTATCAACTAATGAAGGAGGAACAATATTAGACAATTCGTCCCTTTTCTTTTTTATTTTACAATTAAAAATTGTAAGTTTTGGGTCCAATTTGTATATTAAAAAGATTACCATATATAACACAAAATTTCTCCGCCGATTCTTTCTAGCCGAGCCTCTCGGTCTGTCATTATACCTCGAGAAGTCGAAATAATTACAATTCCCATCCCGCCTAAAATTCGAGGAATTCGTCGATAATTAGAATAGATTCGTAGACCAGGTCGACTGATCCGTTTTAAATTTAAAAGATTTCTACAGGGCCTTTTCCTATTCCTTCTATGTCGTAGCGTTAAAACCAAAAAATCTTTGTTGTTTTCTCGATGTTTTCTCACGTTTTCGATAAAACCCTCTTTTAAAAGTATTTTGACAATATTTTCGGTAATATTAGTGGCTGTTATTCGAACTACTCTTTTTTTATCCATATCAGCATTTCGTATAGAGGTTAGTACTTCAGCAATAGTGTCTCTGCCCATGATGAACTAAAATTGTTGGTGACTCAAAATTTGATATAATCAACATGCTTATTTCTTTTTTTTTTTTTTTTATGAATATTTTATGAATAAAGGTATATGCGTGAGATACAATCTATTTCTCAATCCATTTCTTTCAACTATCCCACTATAAAATAGCGGGATCCCTTTTTATATTTATAATACTTCGGGAGCTAATGAAACTATTTTAGTAAAATTAAATTGTCTTAATTCCCGGGCGATCGCGCCAAAAATGCGCGTTCCTTTTGGATTTCCTTCTTGGTCAATAACAACTGCAGCATTGTCATCATATCGGATTATCATACCGTTCTCACGTTTGAATTCTTTACAGGTACGCACAATTACAGCTCTGACCACTTCTGATTTTTCTAGGGGCATATTTGGTACGGCTTCTTTGATCACAGCAACAATAACGTCACCAATATGAGCATATCGACGATTGCTAGCTCCTATGATTCGAATACACATCAGTTCTCGAGCCCCGCTGTTATCTGCTACATTTAAATGGGTCTGAGATTGAATCATATCATTTTGTAATTTTTTCTTTTAATGCAAAGGATAAAAAAAAAGAAATATTTTTTGTCTAAAAATAAAAAAAGAAACAAATAAGCAATTTTTTTTTCACACTCAAGACTCATTTCTGTTAGTTCTACCCTTTTCTCCTTTATCCCGAAATAATGAATTGAGTCCGTATAGGCATTTTGGATGCTGCTATTGAAATAGCCCTTCTAGCTATATTTTCTTTTACTCCACCCATTTCATAAAGTATTCGACCTGGTTTAACAACAGCTACCCAATATTCCGGGGATCCTTTCCCCGAACCCATACGTGTTTCTGCGGGCCTTAGTGTAACTGGTTTGTCTGGAAATATACGTACCCATAGTTTTCCACCACGACGTGCATTTCGTGTCATTGCCCGTCGACCGGCTTCTATTTGTCTAGATGTGATCCACGCGGGTTCGAGTGCCTGAAGAGCATATTTACCGAAACAAATACGATTCCCTCGATATGATATTCCCTTCATTCTTCCTCTATGTTGTTTACGGAATCTGGTTCTTTTAGGGTTATAGTTGATGGTTGATTATGAATTCCATCTCTACTGCAGAACTGGACGTGAGAGTTTCTTCTCATCCGGCTCCTCGCGAATAAAAGAATTAAAAAACAAAAAAAGATTTCGAATCTTAATTAATTAAATAATTAAATTAAAATGAAATAATTAACTAATTAAGATATTAAGATATACATGTATTTAAATAGAATCGTGGAATTTTTTGAGATTTCCTATAATATAATTATAATCTATTAGTAATCTATAGATCTTGTTTAAATAGACAATTAAAGATTTTAGTTTCTATTTTTGAAATCATATTGTTATTTTGAAATAACAATAGAACAAATTTTTGTCTTTTTCTTTTTATCGTCCAAATTTATCAATTAAAAAAAAAGTTTTCGCGGGCGAATATTTACTCTTCTATTTAAATTTTCGGCTTGTTTCCTGACTTCTTACAATAGATGAATTGATCTCCGGTTCATTTCGCCATCCCGACCAGTGAATCATTAAGATTCCTTTTTCACAAAAATCTTTTGCATTCACAGCTTCCATCGTTCCCATCGCTTCTTACTTAATGCTTAGGTCCAATTTTTACAACGGAGCCCATAATGTAATGCAATTTGTTCTTGAGTCAATCTTCTTAGTCTTTATTGGCTCGAAGCTCTTGATTTTTTTGTTTTGTTCTATAATTTAGAAATTTATAAGAAGAGTCATTTAATATTTAATTATGTTATATTTTAATTATGTTATATAAGAATCAGTATTAATGCTTTATTACACTGCCTTTTATGAGATGACTTATAGACCTTACATATTACATATTGGAATTCTATACCATTGATATTTTTGATATTTTTTTTCTCTCTTTCTCTCATCTTTCCATTTATATCCACATCCTTTTTCTCTATTTTGTTTTTCTATTTTCTTAAAAATCAGATTGATTTTTTTTCAGAAACACAAAATTTCAGTTGCTACAAAGATATGACCAATATATCATATCTTGACTGGTTTTTTAGATCTAGATAATGCGAAGTAATGAGTTGGTTATTAGTTCTATGGTTAGTTATTAGTTCATACTATGGTGTTGGGCTGGTCTTTTTGAATCCTAACCCTAAAAAACCAACGAGTCACACACTAAGCATAGCAATTTTCTTAAAAAAAGTCTCAATCTAATTTTTATTCAACCTTATAGAATTAATAATTAATTGATAGTTTTGAGCAAAAGAATGAAGGGGGTTTTCTTTTTTTTTTTTTTTATGTTAAAAAGAAAGGTTTATTATCCCTTGTCTTTATTATTCCTCGTCTATAAATATCCAAATTTTGATACCTAATACACCATAGATAGTTCGAACTGTATAGGAACAATAATCAATTTTCGCTCGAATGGTTTGTAGGGGAACCCTACCCTCTCGAATCCATTCGACACGTGCAATTTCTTTTCCATCAATACGACCTGCAATTTGTACTTTAATTCCTTTTGTATCTGCTTGTTCAGT